AATACATATCAATTATCTAATCAAGGAAATGTTTAACTTATATTATATGTATCGTTTTATTTCAATGACAATAAATATAAATAATTAATCAATTTTTTGGTTTTTGTGAAAAATATCTATAATCCTTTCAGTATATCTGATAGATATGAAAAAATTTATTTATTCTTTTTATTTCGTAATTTAGATGAAAAGAATAAAGATTCATATTTTAATTTTTGTATACATTGCATGAAAGAATTTATTTCTTTCTTATTTTCCTTTTTTGATCTAATGAATCGTTCTAAGCGGAATCTTTTAAAAAGAAAGTAGGAAATTATTTAATCTAGTCTACATATATATATATTTATTATTTTTATTTTATTTATATATATATATGATTGATGATTATGATTTATGTATGTTAAATATATTCCCTTGCTAAGACTTTTTACGAAAAAAATCGTTACATACATCATAATAATGTATAAGAAAAAGCCTAAAGAAAAGGTCTATATTATGATGTCTAGGGGCAGTTGAACTAATGACTATTCATGATTCTATGATTGAATTGAATCAATTCTATACCCGTTCCAAATTAAAGAAATGCTATGGTAAAACTTCGTTTGAAACGATGTGGTAGAAAGCAACGCGCGACTTGAAGGACACGATCCGTTGTGGATTAAAAATCCACCATTTTTTCAATTTATCGAAAAATGAGGGTGCTCTTGGCTCGACATTGTTTGGTCTGTTACATCTTAACCTTCCATTTTTGTTGGGTTATAAATAGTCTACGATGAAGCTCGAGTAGAAAGGATTAATTTATTTCTTGAGAAGAGGATCTAGGGTTAATGCCAATCAATTGAAACAACTTCGTAAATATATCTTCTATGATATAGAAATAGAAAAGATCTAAGTTGAACAAGTTTCCAATTCAAAAGAAAACTTGTTGTAATTGATCAAACCTTTTTCGACTCAAACAAAGTGTATAGCGCGAGAATTAACTGTCTATAGGATTCTTTGCTAGAAAGAAATCAAGGGTTTGTTGCTGCCATTTTTAAAGAATTAAGAAGCACCGAAGTAATGTCTAAACCCAATGATTAAAAATTAAGGATGATAAAGGATCTAATAACAAGTAAACACCATTTTAATTGTCTCGATAGTCTCATTAGCTGGATCAGATTAAAGAATCAAAGTAGAGTTTTAAATGAGACAAAGATAAGGGAGTAAAGACTACTCAGTAAATAAAAGTGACTAAAAATTTTATGTTGAACTGTTTGAAGAATTATCCAACTTGAGTTATGAGTACGAATGGTTTATTTTTCATTTTCAGGAATAAATCAAAGGTTGAAATTTTTGTCATTTAATTTATTTTTTATAATTTCATACATAGACAAAATTTCTAATCAAAGAATTCTTCTTGAGCCGTATGAGGAGAAAACTTCCTATACGGTTCTAGGGGGGGTATTATTTATCTATCCCAATGAGCCATCTATCGAATCATTGCAATTGATGTTCGATCTCGAAGAGAAGGAAAAGATCTTAGAAGAGTAGGTTTTTATGATCCAATGAAAAATCAAACTTATTTAAATATTCCTGTTATTCTATATTTTCTTGAAAAAGGTGCTCAACCCACAGGGACTGTTCAGAATCTTTTAAAGAAAACAGAAGTTTTTAAGAAACTTCCGTTTAATAAAATGAAATTTAATTAAAGAAATACCAAGGGGGGTATAAACTTGTATATAATTTTATATAATATATAATTTTTCTCTACTTTTTTTTTGATCCCCCCCTCCTTTTGTTTTTTTCTGCTGTATTCATATTTATTTATTTTTCTATTTATGTAGATTAGATATATAGCGTCACTCAAAACTAAAAAAATTTTTAATATAATTTTATTATTAAATTTAAATTCAAAGAATAAAAAAATATTTCAATACAATTTTTCTACTGTATTCTTTTCGTAACATTTATATTGACAACGGTGTATTAAATCAATATAATTCATTATACTAAGTGAACCAAGTCTATTTAGTTATGTTCCGTAGGTTTTTTACTTTATTCAAATTAAAAAGATCCTTTTTTGATACAAGAGGTTTTTTTATTAAAAGGGGTAAATAACACAAGAGATACTTTATTAATTTACAAAATCATGTATATTTTTTTCTTTTATATGATAATTTCTTGTATTTTCCTCTAATCATTTTTAGTTGATATTTCAAATTTTTTATAAAACCTGTTTTTGTAGATTTATTAGCTTAGCATTTTATTTGATTAGCTCATCGAATCTTCTTTCTCTTTGTTTAAATTTAATTTATTTTGATCATTAGTTTTTATTTGAAATTTTTTTTAATCTCTATTTTATTCGGGTTGCTAACTCAACGGTAGAGTACTCGGCTTTTAAGTGCGACTATAATCTTTTACACATTTTGATGAAGTGAAGAATTCGTCCATACCATTAGTTTGGAAGACCACGACTGATCCATAAAAGGGAATAAATGGAAAAAATAGCATGTCGTATCAATGGAGAGTTTTGAGGATATTTGATTCCTCTAGGATTGGTATAAAATCTTGTTTAAATTCTTGCAACGGAACAAAATAAAGTTTGGTCGGATGAATAGATGGATAAGGCCCCAGAGCTTCAATTCATTATTAGAAAGAAAAAGCAACCAGCTTCTATTCTTAATTTGAATAATTTACCGATCTAATTAGACGTTAAAAATAGATTAGTGCCTGATACGGGAAGGACTTCTCCCCCACGAGTGGATCTATATTTTTTAATGAATCCTAACTATTAACATTCTCTAGTATGAAATGAAAATGCGTGTGTAAAAGAAGCAGTATATTGATTAAGAAAGTTTTTCCTAAATCAAAAGAGCGATTAGGTTTATAAAATAAAAGATTTCTAAACATCTTGTTTATCCTATAACATAGACGAATGAAAGTAAATGAATAGGAATAAGGGGAGGGTAGAGAGTCTGTTGATAATTTTACCTGTTTACGAGGTATCTATTCTGACTAGAATAGCTTGTTTTGACTATATCGTACTATGTATCATTTGATAACCCACAAAATTTTCTACTTTTGATTTAAATTTCAAATGGAGGAAATCCAAAAATATTTACAGCTAGAAAGATCTCAACAACACCGTTTCCTATATCCACTTATTTTTCAGGAGTATATTTATTCATTTGCTCATGATCGTGGTTTCGGTAGATCTATTTTTATTTCTTCGGAAAGTTTAGGTTATGACAATAAATCCAGTTTACTGATTGTTAAACGATTAATTACTCGAATGTATCAACAGAATCATTTTTTTATTTCTTCTAATGCTTCTAATCAAACTCCATTTTTGATGCGCACCAAAAGTTGGTATTCTGAAATCATATCAGAGGGGCTTGCTTTTATTGTGGAAATTCCATTTTCTCTACGATTAATATCTTGTCTAGAAAATAAAAATAAAAAGATAGTAAAATCGCAGAATTTACGATCAATTCATTCAATATTTCCATTTTTAGAGGACAGTTTTTCACATTTAAATTTAGTATTAGATATACTAATACCCCACTTGGTCCATGCGGAAATCTTGGTCCAAACTCTTCGATATTGGATAAAAGATGCCTCTTCTTTGCATTTATTACGATTCTTTATTAACAAAAATTGGAATAGTTTTATTACTCCAAAGAAAGCCAGTTATTTTTTTGCAAAAAGTAATCAAAGATTATTCTTATTCTTATATAATTCTTATGTATATGAATACGAATACATTTTCATCTTTCTACGTAACCAATCTTATCATTTACGATCAATATCCTTTGGAGTTCTTCTTGAACGAATATATTTCTATGGAAAAATAAAATATCTTGTGAATGTTTTTGTAAAGGTTAAGGATTTTCAAGCGAACCTATGGGTGTTCAAAGAACCTTGCTTTCATTATATTAGGTATCAAAGAAAATCCATTTTGGCTTCAAAAGGGACGCCCCTTTTCATGAATAAATGGAAATTTTACTTGATTACTTTTTGGCAATGGCATTTTTCTCTGTGGTTTTATACAAAAAGGATTTATATAAACCAATTATCCAATCAGTCCTTTGAATTTTTAGGTTATCTTTTAAGCTTGCGAATGAACTCTTCAGTGATACGGAGTAAAATCCTAGAAAATTCATTTCTAATCAATAATGCTATTAATAAAGTCGATACCTTTGTTCCAATTATTCCTTTGATTGCTTCATTGGCTAAAGCGAAATTTTGTAACGTATTAGGGCATCCCATTAGTAAGCCAGTTTGGGCTGATTTATCAGATTCTAATATTATTGACCGATTTGGGTCTATATGCAGAAATTTTTATCATTATCATAGTGGATCTTCAAAAAAAAAAAGTTTGTATCGAATAAAGTATATACTTCAACTTTCTTGTGCTAAAACTTTGGCTCGGAAACACAAAAGTACTCTACGTACTCTTTTGAAAAGATTTGACTCGGAATTATTAGAAGAATTTCTTATGTCGAAAGAAAACGTTCTTTTTTTGATATTCCCAAAAGCTTCTTCCAGTTTACAGGAAGTATATAGAAATCGAATTTGGTATTTGGATATTGTTTTTATTAATGATATGGCCTATTATAAATAATGAAATTTTGAAAATAAAATTTATTCATGGATTTATACTATTCTGAAATGTTTATATAGTATGTAATATGTAATAAGGGTTAAATCAATTGAATATTCAATTGATTTAAATAAAGTTTCTTTCTAAGAACGGAAAATGATGTATACATAGGGAAAGCCGTGTGCAGTGAAAACTGCAAGCACGGCTTGGGGAGGGATTTTTCTTTATTTAACTAACATAACAAAGAAATTATCTACTCCATCCGATTAGTTCCGGGTTCGAATCCCGGGCAACCCACCGTCATATTGAAATTATAAATTATATGATCCATATTTTATTTTTGTAATCCGCTTGAATATATTAAATATATTTATTGAGATTTGTTGACACGAATATATAAGTTATTACTGTTGAATAA